TATTTTGAGTATACCAAATTAGTATAGCTATCCTTCCTATGGCACAGCAATCTAGTTTTGCTTGGTCCCGAAACATAATTCTTTTTTTCTCTTCTTTGTTCCTTGTCTATAGGTAAGCTATATGTTATTCAAGGCATCAATAGAAAACCCCCAATTTTTTGGGGTCCTGCTTATTTTCATTGGCTTCGGATTAGTAGAATAATTCGGAATAGCGGCCAAGATCTTGGGAAAATCCAAGTTAATGATCAATAGGTTTGGATAAATAATTTAGGAAAGATATTCTCATACTGACACAATATAAGGACAAGTATATGCGAAATCTATCCCTTTTTAGTTAAAAGTTTTCTTCGAATCCAACCTTTCCCTTTAAGGAATTTAATTGGTTAGCATAATATAATATCTAATAAATAGAAAATCGAATAGTGGATAATCTGTTATGAGAGAAAGAAAACATTCTTTGAAGAATCAAGATTCGTAATCAATCCTTGCCTTGTTTGTTGGATTAGGTCTAACTTTCTTGACTAAACTGCAAGCGTGGAACTTTACGAGATGAAATAGGGAAAGACAGAAGATAGAACTTAAAAGGATAATTGAAGTGACTCGTCTTCGAATCAACTTTGGTTGGGGTTCGAAAAAGGAATAAAAATAAAGTAAATTCAAGGAAGAGCTTTCCTTTTTTTAAGGGGCCCCTTGCTCGGGGGATCGTGGAATGCTTTTCTTCTCCTCTTATTCCATATGGAATACAATCAGTTAAAATAAGAAGGAATAGGGGAATATTCGACTGTTTCAATTCTTTATTTAGCTTATATTCCAAAATTCTCCCGAAAATCCAATTTAATTTTTCAATGGGGTTAGATGATCTAGTTCTTAATATTATTACTTTAAAGAACTGACAGATTCCACAACAAATCTCTTGATTCGGAATTAGAGACTCATGTCCCATCTGATGAATCAATTTTCTTTTACACTTCTGTATCTCACTTTATCTTGTTTTTTAGTATTATCTAAAATAACCGATGAATTATGAATTTTCCATAACTTAGGTAAGTGCTTTACCAACATATGTAGTGTAGTAAAAAAATAAATGGAATTTAACCCTTTCATGCTTACTATAACTAGTTATTTCGGTTTTCTACTGGCTGCTTTAACTATAACCCCAGCTCTATTTATTGGCTTGAACAAGATACGTCTTATTTGAAATGAATTGAATGAATAAGTCAGAAAATAAAAATCTTTCTTTTGGATTCCTGGTATTCTACGACTCTTTTCCACACTAATTATCAATTCTTTTCTTGGTCATTGAGATTCGTGGATAATTTAGACTACTATTTAGGGATAGATCGTACCTCTTTTTTTTTATCCCCTCGAACAAATCGAAATGATTGAAGTTTTTCTATTTGGAATCGTCTTAGGCCTAATTCCTATTACTTTAGCGGGATTATTCGTGACTGCGTATTTGCAATACAGACGTGGGGATCAGTTGGATCTTTGATTGAGTAATATTTCTTTTTTGATTGACCTCCTCCAGACCAGAGAGGAGGTCAAATTGGAGTTGCAATTCAACTTAGTTTTGTTAAGTTATTTTACTCTGCTTCGACATAAGATAGATGGAATCACGCTCTGTAGGATTTGAACCTACGACATCGGGTTTTGGAGACCCGCGTTCTACCGAACTGAACTAAGAGCGCTTTCATTCAAAAAGAAAACCCTTTTCTACTCCTAACGTGTCTCACGTACGTATAGTATCCACAAATTCAAGTTATACCCACTTTAATCGATCTCCTCGCTACTGCCCATAAAGAAGAAAGAAGTAATAGGTAGGGATGACAGGATTTGAACCTGTGACATTTTGTACCCAAAACAAACGCGCTACCAAGCTGCGCTACATCCCTTTTCCAAATTGTTGTATAATGGCATTGTACACAATTCCTGTCTTGTTTTCCACATCGTAATTTTCTTCTCTTTCTCTATCTATATAGAACCTTCTTGTCATTTCTTCTTTTTGGTCTCATATAATCAAGGAATGGTATACATCTAAAATCCTATCTAATTTCACCTATAAAAGAAAGATTACTATTCCTTGGTAATGTATAGGAAGAAGGGGTCATCTTTTTCTTTTTTAGGGGTAGGAAAATCTCGTCTATACCGTTCATTCTATATATAGAATATTGATTTTGTTTTTTTAGTTAGGAATTTCGCCTAAACAAAAGAAATACAAATGATCTTGGGCAAGAGTATCTGATCATATATGTATTCCAATAAGGAAGGAGGATTTTCAATGCGGGATATAAAAACATATCTCTCTGTAGCGCCCGTGCTAAGTACTCTATGGTTTGGGGCTTTAGCAGGTTTATTGATAGAAATTAATCGTTTATTCCCAGATGCTTTGTCATTCCCTTTTTTTTAATTCTAGTTATTGCTATGCGAGGAATTCTTCGTGACATGACGCAAATTTGCCCTTTTTCAATCCTTTTTTTTTAGTATAGGAAGGAAAAAGAAAGAAAAGATGGATTGGGTTGAACCTCAGAGTCATGAAAAATTCGGAAAATCCCATTTTGGAAAACAGAAATTCAATCAAAAGCGGTATCCAAGCTAAGTCAGGCCTCAGAAATCAGAGCATAGAAAGAGGCTGGGCTGGCTACTTAAATGAAAGGATTTCGAAGCAAAATCCTTGCTAATTCGACAAGGATTGTATTCTTTAATTATTTCTCTATTTTTTATTACTTAATTTAAGAATTTTAAAAATTTTTTATTCGAATGGATTTTATTCTTCTTCTTGGGATTCAAAATAGAAGAATAACAGAATAAGTAGAAGAATTAAGTTAAGTCAATCCAAAAAAGAAAGGAGGTTCATGGCCAAGGGGAAAGGTGTTAGAATCAGAGTTATTTTGGAATGTATCAGTTGTGTTCGAAAAGGTGCCAATGAGGAATCGACGGGGATTTCTAGATATAGTACTCAAAAGAATCGCCACAATACACCCGGACAATTAGAATTAAAAAAATTTTGTCGTTATTGTCGCAAGCATACGACTCATGACGAAATAAAAAAATAGGAGCATCGTGTGTTCGATCTTTCCAAAGAACAGATTTAATATATAGAACATAGATGGAATACAAAATACAAATCAATTCATTTGATTTCAGGTAGATATTATTTCATATGTATAGAGGGTATTCATATACTATATATGAATCAAATAATAATATGAAATATGAATCAAATAATAATATGAATCAAATAATATATGGACCAAAGAAAGACTACTTCTTCTGGATCCAAAATTAATAAAATAAAGAAATCCATTTTTTTTTCCAATTTTTAAATAAAGAATAAATCATGTATACATCTAAACAACCTTTTCATAAATCTAAGCAAACTTTTCATAAATCCAAGCAAACTTTTCATAAATCCAAGCAAACTTTTCGTAAATCCAAGCAAACTTTTCGTAAATCCAAACAACCTTTTCGTAGGCGTCCTCGGATTGGCCCGGGGGATCGAATTGATTATAGAAACATGAGTTTAATTAATAGATTTATTAGTGAACAAGGAAAAATATTATCGAGACGAATAAATAGATTAACCTTGAAACAACAACGATTAATTACTCTTGCTATAAAACAGGCTCGTATTTTATCTTTCTTACCATTTCGTAACTATGAGAATGAGAAGCAATTTCAAGCCCAGTCAATTTCAATAATTACTGGTCCTAGACCCAGAAAGAATAGACATATTCCTCAATTAACGCAAAAGTTCAATTCCAATCGAAACTTAAGAAACTCCAACCAGAATTTAAGAAACAACAATCGGAACTTAAGTTCCGATTGTTGATGTTTTATTCGAAAGGGCCAGACCTATATAAAGAAAGTAATCCAGTTTTGATTCTTGTGTTTGTTATAAGAAAGAAAAATGGGGAAGAATAAATAGTTTTTTTATTTATTGCAACATGCTCGTTGATTCCTACCACTTAATCTTAATTTATTGTATCTTCCCGGAGTTCCCTCTCCGGGAATTCGGTTTTAATTATTCCTGTATATTACTTTTTTATCCATTTAATTGAGGATCTTTATTTTATTGGAAATCGTGTAAAGATTATTTGGATTTGATACAGCTACTTGTGCAAGCATTTTACGATTAAGAATCAATTCCTTCTTGTACAGATTGTGTATTAATTTACTATAACTATCGAATACTTTATATATCCGCGTTGCTGCGTTTATCCGAGTGATCCACAAACGACGAAAATCCCTCTTTTGCCTGCCTCTATCTCGATGAGAGGAAACAAAAGCTCTTCTTACTTGTTGAGTAATCATTCGATTAAGTCTTAAATGAGCCCCTCTAAAGTTTGAGGCAAATGAACGCATTTTTGTTCGTCGTCTCCGAGCTATATATCCTCGCGGAACTCTGGTCATTGAATCAAATTAACCTTAATGAATAACTAATGATTTCTCTTCTTTTAGCCATCCTTTTTCCCATTAATAACAAAACGAATTATTCCGATATATAAAATAGTAATTCCAATGGCTTTTGCTACTGTAACCTTCCCAACCACGATTTTTTATTCTATTCTCTTCAGTTATTTCGCATAGAAATAACAAATTCTAACGATACTCAAAAAAATAGTGGGTTCCATCGTTTCTATGGTTCCCTTTTAAACGGTGAGGCCCTCTCTATACACCGGAGCCCTTTCTTTCATTTCATCAAAAGGTATTGTGAACTTGTATAGTTCACATTCTTTGGCTCTACCTATCCATTATAGAGTAAATAGCTCTTTTCACAATAAGAGTTATCCATACAGTGACGGCATTTAATTATGAAAGTTGGCTAAGTAGCTGACCCTGTTAGTCCGTTCTTTTAAGATAAAGGAGCATAAGCCTTTTTCTTTTTATTACTATTTCCTCCGCTTAATGGATAACCATTTTCTACCAATGGGGGAATTGCTTCTTAATTTCCAATTTAGATGATTGGATTTGCACCAAAGGAAACCAGAAATTCCATATACCATAGAAATCTAGGATAGAAAAGCTCTATCCTATTCATTGGTACCGATCATGGATACTTCAAAAATTGTCTTATTTGTTTGAACTCATGATCTGAACGAGTCGCACATACACCCTAGCACATGTTCCTCGACGCTGAGGACATCCCTTAAGCGCGGGCGATTTTCTAGCATTTCGTATTGGCTGTCTTGCGTTTCTAATAAGTTGTTTAACCGTTGGCATGTCGTATGTATATAGAAAAAAAAAAGATTGGTTTAGATCGATCTTAACCTGATGATTGATCATCATGAAGTATTTCTATTTTCTATTAAATCGCAGAAAACCTGAATTTAGGTTTGAAATAAATTTACAAGAAATCCGGCCACTACCAATCCTTAAACATTTCTGGAAACCACACTGGATCAGTATCGTAGTGCTCGTCAATCATTTCATCCCCTACAATATCGACAAGTCCATAAGCTTTGGCTTCGTCTGCTGACATAAAAATATCCCTTTCCATGTCTTCGGATACAACCCAAAAAGGCTTGCCTGTTCTTAGTGCATAAACCCTTGTGATCATTTCGCGAACTTTGTGTAACTCTTCCACTTCTAGAAAAAATTCTGGTGTCCTTGCCCGATAATAAGCACTAGCAGGTTGGTGAAGCATAATCCTCGCGTGAGGGAATGCTATACGCTTGGTGGGTTCGCCTCCAAGCAGAATGAAGGATGCCATGGACGCAGCCATTCCGAGGCATATTGTATATATATCTGGTGTCACCGTTTGCATCGTATCAAAAATAGCCATTCCTGAGATTAGCCACCCGCCTGGGGAGTTTATAAACAAAAAAATATCGCGAATTCCATCTTCTATACTGAGATATACCATGAGACCTGTAATATGATTCGTGATCTCGCAACGAATCTCTTGACCTAAAAAAAGTGTCCTTTCTCGATACATAACATTGTATAAGTCAACCCAAGTCGCTTCTTCATCTCCGGGAATCCGGTAAGGTACTTTTGGAACACCAATGGGCATATTAGATTAATATTATTAAATTTAAGTAAGAAAACTACACTTTAATATGGAAACGTAAGAATGGAAGAGAAAGAAAGAATCCGCAGTTTATTGTCTTCATTTTTTTTTTTCTTATTCTATATGAATACTATAGATTCTATTAATACGTAGATTGAAATAATACATATAAGGAAGGTAAGACAGATTGAATAAAGAAAAAGGAATCGGTGATTGGAATGATAAACAAAGAGGGATAGGGATCTATTCTTCGTTTTTTCCAAATAGGCCAAGCTACCCATTGCATATTGGCACTTATCGAGTATAGAATAGATCTGCTTCTCTTTCTTCTTACGAACAGAATTGGCTTCTTATTTTTAATGGAATGAAATAAATATTCACGCTTTCTGACACAGAATCCCCTAGAGGGGTTAGGTACATAGGATATGGATAGTCTTTTCCAATGCGATAAAATAAAGCGACATCGTGTCTATTTTTCTTTGCTAAAGGGGTATTTCCATGGGTTTGCCTTGGTATCGTGTTCATACTGTTGTATTGAATGATCCGGGTCGATTGCTTTCGGTGCATATAATGCACACAGCTTTAGTTTCTGGTTGGGCCGGCTCGATGGCTTTATATGAATTAGCGGTTTTTGATCCCTCTGATCCTGTTCTGGATCCAATGTGGAGACAAGGTATGTTCGTCATTCCCTTCATGACTCGTTTAGGAATAACCAATTCGTGGGGTGGTTGGAGTATTTCAGGAGGAACTGTAACGAATCCGGGTATTTGGAGTTATGAAGGTGTGGCAGGTGCGCATATTGTGTTTTCTGGCTTGTGTTTCTTGGCAGCTATCTGGCATTGGGTATATTGGGACCTAGAAATATTCTGTGATGAGCGGACAGGAAAACCCTCTTTGGATTTGCCCAAGATCTTTGGAATTCATTTATTTCTTGCAGGGGTGGCTTGCTTTGGCTTTGGCGCATTTCATGTAACGGGTTTGTATGGTCCTGGGATATGGGTGTCCGATCCTTATGGACTAACTGGAAAAGTACAAGCTGTAAATCCAGCGTGGGGTGTAGAAGGTTTTGATCCTTTTGTTCCGGGGGGAATAGCTTCTCATCATATTGCTGCGGGTACACTGGGCATATTAGCGGGCCTATTCCATCTTAGTGTCCGTCCGCCTCAACGTCTATACAAAGGATTACGTATGGGCAATATTGAAACTGTACTTTCCAGTAGTATCGCTGCTGTTTTTTTTGCAGCTTTCGTAGTTGCCGGAACTATGTGGTATGGGTCAGCAACTACCCCAATCGAATTATTTGGGCCTACTCGTTATCAGTGGGATCAGGGATACTTTCAGCAAGAAATATATCGAAGAGTTAGCGATGGGTTAGCCGAAAATCTTAGTTTATCAGAAGCTTGGTCTAAAATTCCCGAAAAATTAGCCTTTTATGATTATATTGGTAATAATCCGGCAAAGGGGGGATTATTCAGAGCAGGCTCAATGGACAACGGGGATGGAATAGCTGTTGGATGGTTAGGACATCCCGTCTTTAGAGATAAAGAAGGACGCGAGCTTTTTGTACGCCGTATGCCTACTTTTTTTGAAACATTTCCGGTTGTTTTGGTAGATGAAGAGGGAATTGTGAGAGCGGACGTTCCTTTTAGAAGAGCAGAATCCAAATATAGTGTTGAACAAGTAGGTGTAACGGTGGAGTTCTATGGTGGCGAACTTAATGGAGTAAGTTATTCTGATCCTGCTACTGTAAAAAAATATGCGAGGCGTTCCCAATTAGGGGAAATTTTTGAATTAGATCGGGCTACTTTGAAATCAGATGGTGTTTTTCGCAGCAGTCCAAGGGGTTGGTTCACTTTTGGTCATGCTACCTTTGCTTTGCTCTTCTTTTTCGGACACATTTGGCATGGCGCTAGAACCTTGTTCCGAGATGTTTTTGCTGGTATTGATCCAGACTTGGATGCTCAAGTGGAATTTGGAACATTCCAAAAAGTTGGAGATCCAACTACAAGGAGACAAGCAGTCTGATACCACATTGCTATGGTATCTTTCATCTCTCTTTTTTGATTTGACATGGGAAACATCTCCCATCCTTTCTTTGATTCTTTTTCTTTCTTTATCTTTATATGGGAAAAGATCCCAAATGACAAATGAATAGGTGTGGAAGTTATAATTGTAAATAAACCACGATCGAATCTATGGAAGCATTGGTTTATACGTTCCTTTTAGTTTCGACTTTAGGGATAATTTTTTTCGCTATCTTCTTCCGAGAACCACCTAAGGTTCCGACTAAAAAAATGAAATAATTTCATTGAAGTAAGAAGTCTCCCAGATGGGGAGACTTCTTACTTCAATTAGTCCCCGTGTTCTTCGAATGGATCTCTTAATTGTTGAGAGGGTTGCCCAAACGCGGTATATAAGGCATACCCAGTAAAGCTTACAAGTAAACCAGATATGGAGATGGCGACTAAAGTTGCTGTTTCCATTTTTATAGAATTTCAAGATTACAATGGATCTACGAAAAGATCTTGTATTTACAACTACAACGGAATAGTATACAAAGTCAACACCAATGATTAAATAGAATTTATGGCTACACAAACCGTTGAAGATAGTTCTAGACCTGGGCCAAGACGAACTCGCGTAGGTAGTTTATTGAAACCCTTGAATTCGGAATATGGGAAAGTAGCTCCGGGTTGGGGGACTACTCCTTTTATGGGGGTCGCAATGGCTTTATTCGCGATATTCCTATCTATCATTTTAGAAATTTATAATTCTTCTGTTTTACTGGACGGAATTTTAATGAATTAGGTTTCTACTAACTAAAACTACGAAGTCATTGTTTTTCCATCCAAAAAAGCCTTTCTACTTTAAGCTATACATTTCTAGACATTCTGGTAGTTCGACCGTGGAATTTTTTTGTTTTGGTATCTCTGGAATATGAGTGTGTGACTTGTTAGAATGGATCCTATTGATAATACATAGAAAGGGCCTGTTATCTCTATCAAGATGATTCTAATTCGTCGGATATTTTTTATTCTAGTATCTGGAACACGAAATAGATAGAGTGGATCAAGAAAAAAAATGGAACTATGATTCATACTCACTATTCAGACCTCGCAACCAGACTGAAAAAAATTCAAGTAGTTTTTAATAAAAAAAGAAATTTTCTTCCTTCCAATTTTGTTTGCCCAAAAGACAACTTTTTTTTTTCTCTCGATTTTGTCGAGTTATTACACGGATTCAATAAATGATCATCAAGCGGTTCTTATTCGAAGAACCCTTGCCTTTTGGTTAGCTTGAGACTCAATCATCGTGGCTCTAGTATGAATCTAAGGTTTTAATTGAACTGATTCATAGGATCGCAACAAGATAATTTCTATCAGAAAACTACTAGAATTTTTGCTTTATTTATTTACTAGTAAAACAAGAGTAAATCTGCATTACGCAAAAAAAAAAAAAAAGAAATCCAAAATAGGGAAGAGAAAAGTCAAGAAGCCTCTAATGACCAACATAAGGGAAAGAAAGAAAGACAGATGAGCCAACTTGAGATTTTTTGGCATTATCATCACAAAGAATAAGTTCTGGATTTTTCTTATTTCATATCTTCAAGGCAAATCGACCCAATCCAGTGGCTGATGAAGTTTTGAACCTTTTTTTTCTAATATCCGTTGAAAATTTGTGTGTTTCTGCTTGAGCCGTACGAGATGAAATTTTCATATACGGTTCTCGGAGGGGGACTCGGGTTAGTTACCTATCTCAATAAAGTATATGATTGGTTTGAGGAACGTCTTGAGATTCAGGCAATTGCGGATGATATAACTAGTAAATATGTTCCTCCTCATGTCAACATATTTTATTGTTTAGGGGGAATTACACTTACTTGTTTTCTAGTACAAGTCGCTACCGGTTTTGCTATGACTTTTTACTACCGCCCAACCGTTACAGAGGCTTTTTCCTCGGTTCAATACATAATGACCGAGGCCAACTTTGGTTGGTTAATCCGATCAGTTCATCGATGGTCAGCAAGTATGATGGTTCTAATGATGATCCTGCACGTATTTCGTGTGTATCTCACAGGTGGATTTAAAAAACCCCGCGAATTAACTTGGGTGACAGGTGTGGTTTTGGGTGTATTGACTGCATCGTTTGGTGTAACTGGTTATTCTTTGCCTTGGGATCAAATTGGTTATTGGGCAGTCAAAATTGTGACAGGTGTACCTGAAGCGATTCCGGTAATAGGATCGCCTTTAGTGGAGTTATTACGTGGAAGTGCTAGTGTGGGCCAATCCACTTTAACTCGTTTTTATAGTTTACATACCTTTGTACTGCCTCTGCTTACTGCCGTATTTATGTTAATGCACTTTCCAATGATACGTAAGCAAGGTATTTCGGGTCCTTTATAGGGAAGCCATATCATAGAGAAAGATAATTCTAATTTTCATATATCATATCGGGTAGGTTGTGGTATTTCATTGCTACAAACATGGGTTATTGTAAAATAAGACATGTCATTTGGATACTTTTCTTCAACTCCGAAGTATTTTGATACAAATAGTTGAAGTTCATTTTATGAAAGAAAATAAGGCGGATTATGGGAGTGTGTGACTTGAATTATTGATTTGGCCATGCAGATAAAGAATTGGATCTGCCACATTAGAATTCACAACCAAAGGTGTCTCCGCATCCAATCAACACGTAAGTCCCCTATCTAGGAAGGATAGGCTGGTTCACTTGAGGAGAATATTTTCTATGATCATACCCCAACCATGTCATCCATGAACAGGCTCCGTAAGATCCCATAGAGTAGAAATAGAATAAGTCATGTGACATGATCCAATTCTCTATTTATTACACTTACTTTTTTTATTATAGTATGGAAATGCATTCATTTTCTTTGCATCGATTGCGATCCGCAATACTATCGGAGTAAAAGAAGGTATCTAAAGAAGAACGTAGGCTAGACTTTTTGATTTTTTATTAGTAACAAGTAAATACTTTGTTTGGACGTAAGAAACTTGCGATATTGAGGGGATAAACACCAACTAATCAAGAGACATGAGACAATCCACAAAGCAATTGATCATGATCAAATTTGCAAGCCAACTTGGATATTGAGCATTTACCCATAAGAATAAGATTCTTTTCAATAAGTAGTTGTAGGTGCAACTTCGGAAAAGAGAATCTGATAAAGCTTTTCTTACCTAGAGTCATTGAGTCATTATATACCTTATTCTATTATGGATCTTCCACGGTCTTTTTTCTTTCATTCTTGCTCGAGCCGGATGATGAAAAATTCTCATGTCCGGTTCCTTTGGGGGATGGATCCTAAAGAATTCACCTATCCCAATAACAAAGAAACCTGACTTAAATGATCCTGTATTAAGAGCAAAATTAGCTAAAGGGATGGGACATAATTATTACGGGGAACCCGCGTGGCCCAACGATCTTTTATATATTTTTCCAGTAGTAATTCTAGGTACTATTGCATGTAATGTAGGTTTAGCGGTTCTCGAGCCGTCAATGATTGGTGAACCGGCGGATCCGTTTGCAACTCCTCTGGAAATATTACCCGAGTGGTACTTCTTTCCCGTCTTTCAAATACTCCGTACAGTACCCAATAAGTTATTGGGCGTTCTCTTAATGGTTTCTGTGCCAACGGGCTTATTGACAGTACCCTTTCTAGAGAATGTCAATAAATTCCAAAATCCATTTCGTCGCCCAGTAGCTACGACCGTTTTTTTAATCGGTACTGCAGTAGCTCTTTGGTTAGGTATTGGAGCAACATTACCCATTGAAAAATCCTTAACTTTAGGTCTTTTTTAGGGATTTTTCAGGTTGATTCATTCAACCGTGAAGTACCGTGCATAGGTATCTAGGGAAGATTCACTTGGAAGTAACTATTTCCTAGATACCTAAAATCCATTTTATTATGATCCATTTCGCGAAAATATAGATTGTGCCAAAGATGCAAAATTGTTTTCTTTTTTCTTTTTATTCTAACTCGAAAAAGAAGAAGAGGGAAAAATTGCAATGGATTTAAAACGAGAACTTATTCTTAGGTAAATCGATTGGGAGATGCTTCTCTAGAGTGTCCCATATCTGTTTTCCATCTTCCATACGAAAACTGTCAATTCTCATAAGATCTTCTTCAGTCTTACTCAAAAGGTCCAATAGTGTATGTATATTGGCCCTTTTGAGACAATTATACGTTCTAGAAGGCAATTCTAATTGATCAATAAAAATACAATTCAATGGAATTCCTTTTTTGTTTTTCTTTAGATTAGTTAATCTTTTTTGAAAGGTTAAAAGGGGTGGAGTAAACCTGTTTTTATTTTCTTCGAAACTAGTGCCCTCTTCCTCCGCGTGTAGAAAAGGAAGAAATAAATCAATCAAATTACGAGAAGCCTCATAAAGCGCTTCCTTAGGGGTTAAACTTCCATTCGTCCATATTTCTAGAAAAAGTATCTCGTGTTTTTCATTTCCATTCCCACAAGAAAAAATACTATAATTCACATTTCGAACAGGCATGGATACAGCATCTATGGGATAACTTCCATCTTGAGAGTTCTTTCTGAGTTCCGTGTGATATCCGCGATCTCTCTTGATCTGTAACTCAATACAGAAATCAATGGGCTCTGTCAAGTTAGCTATAGGTTGTGCCGTATCAACGATCTCTACGGAAGGTGGTAAGATGATATCTTGAGCAGTTATGTATCTAGGACCTTTGACGCAAATTGATGCGTCTCTAACTCCATAGAGATTACTTCTCAATACAATTTCTTTCAAATTTAGTAAAATTTCTTGTACGGATTCTTCAATACCAGCTATTGTAGAATATTCGTGTGGCACGCTCCCAAATTTTGCACGTGTGATACATGTTCCTTCTATTTCTCCAAGTAAAGCTCTTCGCAAGGCAATACCGACGGTATCCGCTTGACCTTTTCTAAGCGGGGACAAAATGAAACGACCATAATAAAGACGCTTACTATCTACTCTTGATTCAACACACTTCCACTGTAGTGTTTGAGTGGATCCTGCTACCTCCTCTCGAACCATAATAGACTAGTATTATTATTTGATCATTGAATCGTTTATTTCTCTTGAAAGCGTTTTAATTCTTTTACAGACGTCTTTTTTTAGGAGGTCGACATCCATTATGCGGCATAGGTGTTACATCGCGTATACAACTTAATCGTACACCACTTTTAGCAATGGCTCGTAATGCGGCATCTCTTCCACTACCAGCACCCTTTACCATAACTTCTGCTCGTTGCAAACCCACTGTACGAATAGCATCTACTGCTGTTCTTTGACCAGCATAGGGTGATGCTTTTCTTGAGCTTTTGAATCCACAAGTACCCGCGGAGGACCAGAAAACCACCCGACCTTGCGGGTCTGTAACAGTTATAATGGTATTGTTGAAACTAGCTTGAACATGAATAACTCCTTTTGTTATTCTACGTGCACTTTTCCGTAAACTAAAACGCGCATTCCTACGCAAACCAATACGCACTCTCCTACGTGAACCAATTTTTGGTATAGCTTTTGTCATATTTTATTATCTCATAAATATGAGTTAGAAATAACAAAAAGAAAAAAAGATACAAAGATATCCGTTTCAGGGTAAAATATATCCTTTACTTTAATTATTAATTATTTTATTTGGAATTTGGACGTTTCCGCGGGTACTTTTTTTACTTTTTAGATTTTAGAAAGTAAAGTTCTTTTTCGAAAGATTACCCCTGCCTTTGTTTATGCTTCGGATTGGAACAAATGACTCTAATTCGTCCACGCCTACGAATCAGTCGACATTTTGTACAAATTTTACGAACGGAAGCTCTTATTTTCATATTTCCGTATTCCTTTCTTAAACTATGAATCTAATCTTTGGGAAAAAATAAGTCTCTTCGCTTGAATTTTGGAACTTTGAATTTATTACCCTAGAAAAAAGAAAAACCTAATCCTTTGAATCTTTGGTATCCTTCAAATCTTCGGTATCCTTCAAATCTTCGGTATCCTTCGAGTCTTCGGTACGCTTCGAATCCTTATGGGGAAGTCTATAAATTATACGTCCTTTGCTTGAATCATAACGACTTACTTCAATTTTGACCCTATCCCCCATCAGTATTCGTATAGAACTAGACCGGATCTTTCCTGAAATATAGCCCAGGATGATGGTGTCATTCTCTAGGCGAACGCGGAACATTCCGTTGGGTAGGGCTTCCGTAACTAAACCTTCGAAAGTGACTTTTGCTTCTCTCGGGTTTTTTTTTTCTCTCCTATTTTTTTTTTCTGTCATATTTTTTTTTCTCCTATTTTTCTATTTTGATTTTCAAATAAAAAAAAACGTTGTATTTTTATTTGAAAAATAGGAAGTTCGAGATAGAATTCGAGTACTATAGGAGGGGCGATTACCATATATAACATAAGACTTCTCCCCCAATTCTGTTTAGTCGAGCTTCTCGATCTGTCATTATACCTCGAGAAGTAGAAAGAATAGCAATTCCCATTCCGCCCAAAACTTTAGGAATTCCTTGATAGTTGGCATAAATTCGTAAGCCGGGTCGGCTGATACGCTTTAAAAAGGTTCTAGTTCTATATATTCCTTTTCTAGTCTTTCTCTTTTGATGTCGCAAAGTTGAAACCAAGAAATATCTGTTACTTTCCTGATGTTTCCGAACACTTTCAATAAAACCCTCTCGTAGAAGTATTTTAACAATGTTTTCGGTAATATTTGTAGATACTACTCGAACTGTTCCTTTTTTATTCATGTCCGCGTTTCTTATAGAGGTTAGTAAATCAGCAATAGTGTCCTTGCCCATAAGACTCTAATTCTAGGTTCCTCCTAATTTTTCTATAATCAACATGTTTTCTTTTTTTTTCTTTTACTTTTGGATTTTAAAGCATATACGTGAGACATAATCTACTAATTTTTTCTTTGATCTATATCTCGCCTACTAGTATTTATAATACTTCAGGAGCTAATGAAACTATTTTAGTAAAATTCAATTCTCTCAATTCCTCGGCGATCGCGCCAAAAACTCGAGTTCCTTTTGGATTTCCTTTTTGATCAATGATAACCGCTGCATTGTCATCATAGCGTATTATTATACCGTCTTCGCATTTGAACTCTTTACATGTACGTACAATTACAGCTCGAATTACTTCGGATCTTTCTAGAGGCATTTGGGGCACTGCGTCTTTGATTACAGCAACAATAACATCACCAATACGAGCATATCGCTGATTACTAGCAGCTCCTATGACTCGAATACACATCAATTTTCGAGCTCCACTGTTATCTGCTACATTTAAAAGGGTCTGAGGTTGAATCATATTATTTTGATTTCAATTTGTTATTTCTATGCAAAAGGATGAAAGAAATATTGTCCTTCCAGAAAAAAAATCTGGTTTTTTTTATCTTCAATACTCCTTTTTTTGGATGCTATATCTCTAATCGAAGAAATTGACTTCGTATGGGCATTTTACTGGCAGCTATGGAGATAGCTGCTCTAGCTACAGTTTCGGATACTCCGCCCATTTCATAAAGTATTCGACCTGGTTTAACAACGGCTACCCAATATTCGGGGGATCCCTTTCCTGAGCCCATACGTGTTTCCGTGGGTCTTAGTGTAACCGGTTTGTCGGGAAATATACGTACCCATATTTTTCCACCACGACGTGCATATCGTGTCATTGCTCTTCGTCCTGCTTCTATCTGTCTCGACGTGATCCAAGCGGGTTCAAGTGCTTGCAGAGCATATCTACCAAAACAAATACGATTGCCTCGGCAGGATTTTCCCTTCATTCTTCCTCTATGTTGTTTACGAAATCTGGTTCTTTTGGGGTTATAGTCGATGGTTCTTTCTTAGTTCCATCTCTACTGCAAAACTGGACATGAGAGTTTCTTCTCATCCAGCTCCTCGCGAATGAAATGAGAAAGCGTGCAAATTTCTCTAATTCCATAATATTCCAAAATATTATGGATAGATGCACATTAATAGATAATAGAAAAAGTTAGGGTTTTTTTAATATTGAATTTGTTCAAATAGAAAAATATATAGTCAAGAAAGAAGATCTAGAATATATCTAGATGTGTGTGTCTATTTATCTATATTCTATATTTATAGATAATGTAATCTTTCTTAAAAAAAAAATCTCCTTATTTTGACTCTTATTGAATCGCGGGAAAGTATTCTAATTCAATAAAGATTTCGCGGGCGAATATTTACTCTTTCCTGTCTTATTTGTTAATTTATAACCTTACCAAATAAGGCAATTTTTTTGGTTTGTTCCGCCATCCCACCCAATGAAGTCTTAGGATTCTTTTCAATAAAATCCTATGCAGTCATAGGTTCTGTCGTTCCCACTACTTCTCCTTTAATGGTTAGGTCTGAATCCCACAATGGAGCTTTCCAAAAATTTCTTTCCGAGTCAATTTTCTCAGTTTTATTAACCCGGGCCGCTCTTTATTTTATTATTGCTTAAATTTCTATTTTTTGTTTCAAGTTACGATTTCGAATTCTCTGTTATTTTTATTATATTGATGCTTTATCACATTGCCTTTTATGATGTAACTCATAGACCATACATATTGGAATCCTATATCTTTCTTATTCTTCTTCCTTCTTTCTATCATCCCTCCTTTTATCCACATCCCTTTAGTTTTGCTTCACAACCTAGAATCCGTTTTCTTTTTTAGAGAAAAAATTGCAGTTGCTACAACTATATGATAGATCTACTCATTTATGATAGATGTATTTATTCATATAGTGACTGTTTCTTAGTTAGGATCTCGACAATACGAAGCAATAGGTTGGTTATTAGTTAATTTTCTATAATTACTAAGTTTTTTCTTTTTCTATTTATAGTAGGGTTCAGTCAATTTTTTTTGAATCTCCATTTTTGACTCTAAAGAAAAAACTAACGAGTCACACACTAAGCATAGCAATTATATTAAAAGATTTATCAATTTTCATTAAATCTTATAGAAAGAGGTAGAATTTCTTCTTTTTTTTTCAGGGATTTCAGGAAAAATAAGGCTCTTGTCATTTTTTATTCTATCACTGAACAGAATGGGAAGACAAGGCTAGTTATTCTTCGTCTACGAATATCCAAATTTTTACACCTAATACTCCATAGATAGTTCGAATTGGATAGCAGCAATAATCAATTTTAGCGCGAATTGTTTGGAGGGGAAGTCTACCCTTTTTGATGCATTCGGCACGTGCAATTTCTTTCCCTGCGAGACGACCTGCAATTTTTATTTTTACCCCCCTTATATCTGCTTTTTTAGTTAATTCAATGGCTTTTTTCATTGCCTTTCGGAATGAGACTCTATTTTTTAATTGGAAAGCTATATATTCTGCAAGAATGTTAGGTTGTCTATAAGGTTCTTTCACTTTTTCAATAGCAATATTAAGTCTCTGGTTTACAGAATTAACTTCCTTTTGTAGATCTTTCTCTAATTCTTCGATTGCTCCTTTTTTCTTTAATAAATTGGGGAATCCAATATGGATTATGACGTGGATCGTATCGATTTCTTTTTGAATTTCTATACGTGTAATTACTTCAGAACTTGAGCCTGAGTCCATTTTTCTATTATGTGTAATTACTTCTGAACTTGAGTCTGATTCTATTTTTCTATTCGAACCTTTTTTCCTATTCTTTTGTATATAGTTCTTGATACAATTCCGTATTTTTTTATCTTCCTGTAGACCTTCAGAATAATTTTTTGGTTGTGCGAACCAAAAGGAATGGTGATTTTGGGTTGTACCAAGTCTGAAACCGAGTGGATTTATTTTTTGTCCCATATTTTTCTATTCTATTTTTTTTTACTGGGAATCGAAATCTAAGATGGATCTAAAGATTATTTAGATTTCTTTACTATATTTAGTACAATTGTTATATGACACATGGTTTTTTTTATGGGAGAACTACGTCCTCGAGCTCGAGGTCTTAATTTTTTCATGATAGTACTCCTACTGACTTCGGCTTTAGTGATGAATAAATTCGCTTTGTCGAAATCCCTATAATGAGTAGCATTTGCTGCTGCCGAATAAACCAACTTTAGGATGGGATAAGATGCTCGATAAGGCATGAGGTTCAGTATCATAACAGTTTCCTCGTAGTAACGCCAGCGAATCTCATCAAGAACTCTTTGTGCTTTGAAAACAGACATATGGATGCGTTTTTGTGCTTTGAAAACCCGTTCGAACTTAAGTAGACGATCGGTTGGAACTTTCCTTGCGAGTTTCCTTAGCCCACTCTTCTTCTTCTTTATCCTAGGGGTATACTTTACCAGTTTGAAACTTGTCATAAATAAGGTTATTCCCCGCCTACCTTTGTTTTTTTTATTTTGAATCTTTCTATTCTGAATTCAGTTAACGACGAGATTTAGTATCTTTTCTTGCACTTTCATAACTCGTGAAATGCCGAGTAGGCACGAATTCCCCCAATTTGCGACCTACCATAGGATTTGTTATGTAAATAGGTATATGTTCCTTTCCATTATGAATCGCGATTGTATGGCCAACCATTGCGGGTAGAATGCTAGATGCCCGGGACCACGTTACTATTGTTTCTTTCTCCTCCTTCATATTGACCTTTTCGATTTTTGCCAATAAATGATGAGCTACAAAAGGATTCGTTTTTTTTCGTGTCACAGCTGATTACTCCTTTTTTCCATTTTAAAGAGTGGCATTCTATGTCCAATATCTCGATCGAAGTATGGAGGTCAGAATAAATAGAATAATGATGAATGGAAAAAAGAGAAAAATCCTTTAGCTGGATAAGGGGCGGATGTAGCCAAGTGGATCAAGGCAGTGGATTGTGAATCCACCATGCGCGGGTTCAATTCCCGTCGTTCGCCCATCGCATTATTGCAAATTCCAAAAATGCAATTTTCCATATTCCTAGTTACGTATTTACTTACGGCGACGAAGAATAAAACTATCACTATATTTTTTCCTTTTCCTAGTTCTTCTTCCAAGCGCAGGATAACCCCAAGGGGTTGTGGGTTTTTTTCTACCAATGGGGGCTTTCCCTTCACCGCCCCCATGGGGGTGGTCCACAGGGTTCATAACTACCCCTCTTACTACGGGGCGTTTACCTAGCCAACACTTAGATCCGGCTCTACCCAAACTTTTTTGGTTCACCCCAACATTACCCACTTGTCCGACTGTTGCTAAGCAATTTTGGGATACCAAACGGACCTCCCCAGATGGTAATCTTAAAGTGGCCGATTTACCCTCTTTTGCAATCAGTTTCGCTACAGCACCTGCTGCTCTAGCTAATTGCCCACCCCTTCCACGTGTGATTTCTATGTTATGTATGGCCGTGCCTAAGGGCATATCGGTTGAAGTAGATTCTTCTTTTCTCTCAAAAAACCCCTTCCCAAACTGTACAAGCTTCTTCCAAAGCATACAGCTTTCTAGATGTATATGACGATCTCTAGACAGATGGATCTTATATGAATCGTATGATGAAGTACCACATGAGTGGATATATAGGAAAGGAATCCAAATCTGCCGAATCGCTCATGTTATGATCTTCTACATCCTAGGTCTCCGCGTTCCGTCATCTGGCTTATGTTCTTCATGTAGCATTCAGATCGAATGACTCTATGAAATTACGTCGATACTTCCACATATTATGGGTAACGTAGGAGACATCCCTATTTTCCCCGGGGGGTCTTAATTACCACTGCTTAGCTTTCAATTCGCCTCTGACCATCAAATTAAATGTGAATAACCCGTCCTCCTCTCTTTGAAACAAGGGGCGCTTCCGGTTCTGTGCGTGCTTCAAACAATTTTGTCTTCTCCATATTACCATATCTCTAGAGTCAATAATTTTCTATGAGGAACTACTGAACTCAATCACTTGCTGCCGTTACTCAACAGTTTTCTGTTGAGGTCTATCCCGTAGAGGTAGTCAAATTGGATCAGTGATCGATTTCTAGGTTTCGTCGTAAACCTAATTGGTTACTTCCAATTACGTAAATCAATAGTTCAAACCGCACTCAAAGGTAGGGCATTTCCCATTGATATAGGAACTTTTGTACCAGAAACAATAGTATCTCCAATTATAGCCCCTCTGGGATGTAAAATATATCTCTTCTCACCATCCCCATAGTGTATGAGACAAATGTATGCATTTCGATTAGGGTCGTATTCTATGGTTACGATTCTACCAGATATGTCTTTTTGATTCCGTCGAAAATCGATTTTACGGTATAGGCGCTTATGACCTCCCCCTCTATGCCTTGCGGTAATGATTCCTCTGGAATTACGACCTTTACCACAACGGTGCCGTCCATGGATCAAATTATTTCGTGGATTGGATTTCACTTGCCTGTCTACGGTTCCCTTGCGTGTGCTCGGGATAGGTGTTTTGTATAAATGTTTCGCCGTATTATTAAGTATTCTCCTTTAGTTTTTTTCTCTATCTAGAAGTGGAATAGAATAACCCGGTTGAAGGGTAATGATCATACGTCTGTAATGCATTGTATGTCCCAGAATAGGTCCCATTCTTCTACCCTTTCCGGGTAGTCGATGGCTATTCACAGCTACTACCTTAACACCAAAGAAGAGTTCGACCCAATGCTTTATTTCTGTCTTAGTGAATCCCGATTCGACATTAAAAGTATATTGATTCTTTCCCAATAAACGAAGACTTTTTTCTGTAAATACTGCGTATTTGATTCCATCCATAAATCGACTTTCCCTCCTATGCTCTGAGTTCCAGTATCGATAAGAATTCGAGTTCTTATTGTTCTTATGTTATGGTATGAATATACCATACCAATTCGTTATGTATGGATGATGGATGAGATTCCATGGATAGAGAGCCAGTTCCAATAGACTTATGGAACGTTCCCGTTCGCGTGCATCCAGCAGGAATTGAACCCGCAAATTTACCAATTATGAGTTGGGCGCTTTAACCATTCAGCCATGGATGCTTAACAGGGATCATCGTACATCGTAAATAACCAATTTTCATATAGAAAGACATATCATAGAAAAATGAAATCGAAAATATTCGGAGATGGCAAATATTCGGAGATGACTATGAAAACACCTCTCTGGATCCTCGAATTGAAAGAGAGATTGAGAGGGATCAAGAATCCTAATTCTCGCTATTTGGAATGGATCCAATTCTATTGAGTCTGACTCATAGTGATCATTTCTCTTTAGCAAAGAATGACCTTGGTTATCAAAGGATTGAACAACCGGGATCCATTTACTTATGATACCTAGTTGACATTGATAACAAGGATCTAATGAATTATGAGTTTAATAGATCCTCTTTAGCAGAAAGACGTATATTCCTTGCTCATTATCAGACAATCACTTATTCCCAAACCTCGTGTGGGGCTAATCGTTTTCATTTACCATCTCATGGAAAACCCTTTTCGTTCCGCTTAGCCCTATCGGGTATTTTAGTGATAGGTTCTATAGGAACTGGACGATCCTATTTGGTCAAATACCTAACGAAAAATTCCTATTTTCCTTTCATTAAGGTACGAGGGCTTCTTATTCCACAAGAACGAAAGCACCTTTTCATTCTTTCATATACTAGGGGTTTTTACTTGGAAAAGACAATGTTCCATACTAAAGGATTCGGGTCCATAACCACGAGTTCCAGTGCACTAGATCTTGTAGCACTTAGCAACGAGGCCCTATCCATTAGTATTCCACATAAGAAATCCATTATAGAAACTAATACAATTAGATTGGCTCTTCATAGACAAACTTGGGGTTTGCGAGCCAAGGTAAGACCGGCTCGGGATCATGGGACCCTTTTCTATCAGATAGGAGGGGCTCTTGTACAAAATAGACTTCTAAGTAATAACCCCATAGAATCTATCTATATAAAGATAAAGAGGCAATCGTGTCAGGAAGCGGGTTTTTCTTTGGCCAAAGGGTACTTCGAACTTGGAACGAGCATGAAGAGATTAACGAGACTTCTTTCTCTTTTGAGTTTTTCTGGCGGACCGGTCGCGCAAGATCTTTGGTCTTCCCCCGGAACCGATGAAAAAAAGTGGGTCGCTTCTTATGGACTCGCTCAGAATGATTCTTCTCTATCTATAGTTCATGGCCTATTAGAAGTAGAAGGTGCTCTGGTGCAATCCTTACCGACAGAAAAAGATTGCAGTCAGGTTGATAATAATCGAGTGCCATTACTTCGTCGGTCCGAACCAAGGAATCCGTTAGAAATGTTTTGAAATGGATATTGTTCTCTCTTTGATCAGGGATTGCTATATGAAAAGAAGTGGAGTTTGAAAAAGGGAACGGAATGGTCAAACCGGAACTGCTAGAGGAACGAATTTTCAATAGCATAACTTGGGCTCCTAGAATATGGCGCCCTTGGGACAATCTATTTGATTGCAGGGTTTTGTTCCGAAGCAAAGATATCCGCGGAGGCCGGTTCGTTCGTCCTATTCTGATATTCAGGACCAAGAGGTACTGGATTCTCTTTCGGATAGGCCC